GTTATTGTAGCTTAAAATGTTAAAGCACGACACTGAAGTTGCCGAGATGGATTTTCAATTTTTCCCAAAAACACAAAGTTTTGGTCCTAAACTTGCCGTTGTTTTTTACCAAAATTATACATGCAAGCCTCCACACACCAGTGAGAATGCCCTTATACCCCAGACAGCTAACCGGAGCAGGCATCAGGATTCAATACTTTTATTGGCCAAAAACGCCTTGCTTATGCCACACCCACACGGGTTTTCAGCAGTAATTAACCTTAAAAATAAGCGAAAGCTTGACCTAGTTATGGTAAATATGACCGGTAAATTTCGTGCCAGCCACCGCGGTTATACGAAAGATCAAGAACAACGACCCTCGGCGTAAAGCGTGATTAGAGATTGAACTCGCCCTTAGAGAAGAACATTTACCAAGTCGTAAAACACTACTGCACCTAGAATGACAACCTATCTTTAAGCTTATTATTATCTTACCTCACGAAAGCTAAGAAACAAACTGGGATTAGATACCCCACTATGCTTAGCCCTTAACAACGATTTAACTTTCACAATGCTATCCGCCAGAGAACTACAAGCGAAAAGCTAAAAACTCCAAGGACTTGGCGGTGCTTCAAACCAACCTAGAGGAGCCTGTCCTATAATCGATACCCCACGCTCAACCTTACCCCCTTTAGCTTAACAGCCTATATACCGCCGTCGTCAGCTTACCTTATGAAAGAAGTAGAGTAAGCAGAATAGTCAACAACTAGCACGTCAGGTCAAGGTGTAGCATATGAGGCGGCAGAGATGGGCTACATTTTCCCTAAATGAACACACGAATAAGGTGTTGAAACACATATTTAAAGGCGGATTTAGTAGTAAAATAGACAAGAAAACCTATCTTAAACCTGCTCTGAAGCGCGCACACACCGCCCGTCACCCTCATCACCCACCCCACAATTAAACATATTAATAAAACACACCCATAGATGAGGCAAGTCGTAACATGGTAAGCGCACTGGAAAGTGTGCTTGGAATCAAATAGTAGCTTAATACAAAGCAATCAACTTACAATTGAATAATGTCAGTGAAAACCTAACCTTTTTGAGCAAGAAAACTAGCCCGACCATTAAGCCAAACAACCATAAAACAGAACCAAACCATTTGCCAAAACTAGTATATGCGATAGAACCTTTTCTCGGAGCAATAGAAGTAGTACCGCAAGGAAATATTGAAAGAATAATGAAACATCAAAGCAATGAAAAGCAAAGACCAACACTTGTACCTTTTGCATCATGGTCTAGCTAGACATTTTCAGACAAAATGAACTTAAGTCTGTCCCCCGAAACTAAGTGAGCTACTACAAGGCAATTGCAAGAATGAACCCGTCTCTGTGGCAAAAGAGTGGGATAACCTAGTAGTAGTAGTAAAAAGCCTAACGAACTTAGTAATAGCTGGTTGCCCAATAAATGAATTTTAGTTCAACTTTAGACTACACTAAAGCAAGTTATACTAACCCATTAGCCTAAAAGATACTCAATGAGGGTACAGCCTCATTGAACTAGGAAACAACCCTAACTAGAGAGACAGCAAACACCATTTAACCCGTAAGCTTTAAAACAGCTATCAGAAAACAGAGCGTCAAAGCATAACAAATAAAAATACCAACAACCCCTGCAAACTCCTACAACATATTGAGCCACACTATAACAATAGTAGAACTAATGCTAAAACTAGTAACAAGAACATTTCTCTACGGCACACCCTTGACCCAGTAATAGAAAACCTACTGATAATTAACAGACCCAAGCAGGTAAAACACACAACTGTTAAACCCACTGTCAAACCGACACAGGGAAGCCTAAAAGAAAGATAAAAAGCTGTAGAAGGAACTCAGCAAACACTTGTCCCAACTGTTTACCAAAAACATAGCCTTTAGCAATAAAAGTATTAAAGGTCCTGCCTGCCCAGTGAAACTTATTTTAACGGCCGCGGTATTCTAACCGTGCAAAGGTAGCGTAATCACTTGTCTTCTAAATAAAGACTAGTATGAATGGCTAAATGAGGACAAACCTGTCTCCTACACCCCATCAGTGAAACTGATCTTTCAGTCCAAAAGCTGAAATATAAACACAAGACGAGAAGACCCTGTGGAGCTTTAAACCAACTACTAATAAGCCCATAGAGGACGACTAGTATTTGTTTTAAGTTGGGGCGACTTCGGAACAAAACAAGACTTCCGAGCATAGAGCCATCATCTCTAACTAAGGCCTACGAGCCAAAATAATTGACCCAGTCACACTGATCAACGAACCAAGTTACCCCAGGGATAACAGCGCCATCTTCTTCAAGAGTCCCTATCGACAAGAAGGTTTACGACCTCGATGTTGGATCAGGACACCCAAATGGTGTAGCCGCTATTAAAGGTTCGTTTGTTCAACGATTAACAGTCCTACGTGATCTGAGTTCAGACCGGAGTAATCCAGGTCGGTTTCTATCTATGATGCTATCTTCTTCAGTACGAAAGGAAAAAGAAGAGGGGGCCTATGCTATAAAGCACGCCCCTATAAATATGACTGAAGAAAACTAAAGTCATATAGCAGCCGATAGAGCCGAGATATCGACTTATTAAGGTGGCAGAGCCAGGTAAATGCATAAGTCCTAAGATCTTCCATCAGATGTTCAAATCATCTCCTTAATAATGCACCCCACACTACTTTATCTAATTAACCCCTTATTATACATTATCCCAATTTTAATTGCCGTGGCTTTTCTTACACTACTAGAACGAAAGGTCCTCAGCTACATGCAACTACGAAAAGGGCCAAATATTGTAGGCCCATACGGCTTACTTCAACCCGTTGCTGACGGCGTAAAACTATTTATTAAAGAACCAGTGCGACCGTCATCCTCCTCCCCAACATTATTTATTATTACCCCAACATTGGCATTATTCCTAGCGCTTTTAATCTGAGCCCCAATGCCAATGCCAGCTTCAATAACAGACCTCAACCTGGGACTACTATTTATATTAGCCTTATCAAGCACAGCCGTGTATTCCATCCTATGATCAGGCTGAGCCTCAAACTCAAAGTACCCATTAATTGGGGCTCTGCGGGCAGTAGCACAAACTATTTCATATGAAGTTACACTCGGAATTATTCTCTTAACAATCATCATACTGACCGGCGGATTTACAATACACACACTAACAATTACCCAAAACTCAAACTGATTACTACTGCCCTCCTGACCCCTGGCAATAATGTGGTTCATCTCTACCTTAGCCGAAACTAACCGCGCTCCGTTCGACCTAACAGAGGGGGAATCAGAGCTTGTATCTGGTTTTAATGTGGAATACGCAGCTGGCCCGTTCGCATTGTTTTTTTTAGCCGAATACGCAAATATCCTAATAATAAATACCCTTACGTGTGTCTTATTTATTAACCCAGGAAACACACACCCTGATTTATATCCAATTAACCTAATACTAAAAACGGTATTACTCACAATTCTATTCCTATGAACACGAGCATCATACCCCCGATTCCGATATGACCAACTAATACACCTCTTATGAAAAAACTTTCTGCCCATTACCCTAGTGTTATTCCTATGACACACCTCATTCCCAATTATATTATCTGGTCTCCCACCAAGCAGCTGGAAATGTGCCTGAATTTTAAGGATTACTTTGATAGAGTAAGACACAGAGGTTAAAACCCTCTCATTTCTTATAGAAAAACAGGACACGAACCTGTACCAAAAGGCCCAAAACCCTTTGTACTTCATTATACTACTTTCTAGTAAAGTCAGCTAACTAAGCTTTCGGGCCCATACCCCGAAAATGTTGGTTCAACCCCTTCCCTTGCTAATGAACCCCTTAATATCCTCATTAACCCTCTCAAGCCTTGCTCTAGGGACAGTAATTACAATATCAAGCTACCACTGACTGTTAGCCTGAGTTGGACTAGAACTAAATACCCTTGCCATTATTCCCATTATTGCAAAACATCACCACCCACGAGCAACAGAAGCCACTACTAAGTATTTCCTGACCCAAGCAGCTGCCTCAGCCACACTTCTATTTTCAAGCACAATTAATGCTTGATCAACAGGCACTTGAGATATTATACAACTCACAAACCAACCGGCCTGTATTATACTAACTATGGCCCTCTCAATAAAACTAGGCCTCGCCCCATTACACTTCTGACTACCAGAAGTACTCCAGGGCACATCATTAAAAACAGCATTAATTATTGCAACCTGACAGAAGCTAGCCCCCATAGCCCTATTATTCTTAACACATAATTCACTACACCCAACAACCCTACTAACAATAGGACTTATATCAACCCTCACTGGTGGGTGGGGCGGCCTAAACCAAACACAGACACGAAAAATTATAGCATACTCATCAATCGCCCATCTCGGATGAATAGCAACAATTCTTGTACTAGCTCCAACTCTTTTAATTCTTAACCTAGTAATTTACCTAACAATAACACTATCAACATTCACCATACTTATCTTCTCTTCATCTAAAACTATTAAAGATCTAACAACATCATGAACAATTTCCCCAATAATAACTACTTTAATAATAATGTCACTCATATCAATAGGAGGACTCCCACCCCTATCAGGCTTCATACCAAAATGATTAATCCTACAAGAACTAACCTTGCACGGCCTATCTATGGTTGCAATAATATTAGCCCTCTCTGCTTTATTAGGCCTATTTTTTTACCTACGACTATCCTATACAACAACCCTCACCCTATCCCCCACTACTACACAAAACAAACTAAAATGGCGCCTACAACCTAACCTAAAAACTACAATTTTAGCTACAACACTAATTTTAGCTACAATATTACTACCAATCACCCCATTATTAACTTAGGGGCTTAGGCTAACACTAAACCAGCAGCCTTCAAAGCTTCAACCAAGAGCTAAAATCTCTTAGCCCCTGAAAGCCTGTAAAACTTTAATTTACATCTCCTGATTGCAAATCAAGCACTTTTATTAAGCTAAAACCTCCTAGACAGACGGGCCTCGATCCCGTAAAAATTTAATTAACAGCTAAATACCCAATCCAGCGGGCTTCTGTCCGGCTTTTTTATTAAAAAAAAGCCTCGGTACGCCGTTTGGGGTACGTCTCTAGATTTGCACTCTAGTGTGAAACCACCTCGAGGCCTGATAAGAGCGGGATAGACCCCACGTGCACAGGGCTACAACCTGCTGCCTTCTCGGCCATCTTACCTGTGACAATTAATCGTTGATTCTTCTCAACCAACCACAAAGATATTGGCACCCTTTATCTAATTTTTGGGGCCTGAGCAGGAATAGTCGGCACCGCCCTGAGCCTGTTAATCCGAGCTGAGTTGAGCCAGCCTGGGGCTCTCCTGGGTGACGACCAAATTTATAATGTCATTGTAACAGCCCATGCTTTTGTGATAATCTTTTTCATAGTAATGCCTGTAATAATCGGCGGGTTTGGGAACTGACTCGTCCCATTAATAATTGGAGCCCCAGACATAGCTTTCCCCCGAATAAATAACATAAGCTTCTGACTACTCCCCCCTTCTTTCCTCTTACTTCTAACCTCATCAGGCGTAGAAGCTGGGGCCGGCACAGGTTGAACCGTGTACCCCCCACTAGCTGGAAACCTAGCCCATGCAGGGGCATCCGTTGACTTAACCATCTTTTCACTTCATCTCGCCGGGGTTTCCTCGATTCTTGGGGCAATTAATTTTATTACAACCTGCATTAATATAAAACCCCCAGCTATAACCCAGTACCAGACCCCTTTATTTGTCTGGTCTGTATTAATTACAGCCGTCCTGCTACTACTCTCCTTACCCGTCCTTGCCGCCGGGATCACAATGCTGTTAACAGACCGAAATTTAAACACGTCATTTTTCGACCCTGCGGGAGGGGGGGACCCTATCTTATACCAACACCTGTTTTGATTCTTCGGACACCCTGAGGTCTACATCCTAATCTTACCTGGTTTTGGGATGATCTCACATATTGTGACGTATTATGCGGGTAAAAAAGAGCCTTTTGGCTACATGGGTATAGTGTGAGCAATAATATCAATCGGCTTCCTGGGGTTTATCGTCTGAGCTCACCATATATTTACAGTTGGTATAGATGTTGACACACGGGCATATTTTACGTCCGCAACAATAATTATCGCTATTCCAACCGGTGTAAAAGTATTTAGCTGGTTAGCCACCCTGCACGGCGGCATGATTAAATGAGATGCGGCAATACTTTGGGCCCTCGGGTTTATTTTTCTATTTACAGTAGGCGGACTAACGGGTATTGTCCTAGCCAACTCTTCATTAGACATCGTACTACACGATACTTATTATGTAGTAGCCCATTTTCACTATGTCCTATCCATAGGCGCTGTGTTCGCTATTATGGGGGGCTTTGTCCACTGATTCCCCCTCTTCTCAGGCTACACACTTCATCAAACCTGGACAAAGGTCCACTTTGGTGTAATATTTGCCGGCGTAAACTTAACCTTCTTTCCTCAACACTTCTTGGGTTTATCCGGAATACCACGACGATACTCAGACTACCCAGATGCATACACTGTATGAAACACTATTTCATCTATTGGCTCATTAATCTCCCTTGTAGCAGTTATTATAATGATATTTATTATTTGAGAGGCCTTTGCAGCTAAACGAGAAGTATTAACCCTAGAACTTACAAGCACAAACCTTGAGTGGTTACACGGCTGCCCACCCCCATATCACACATACGAAGAGCCAACTTATGTCCAAACAAGTTCGAGAAAAGGGGGAATTGAACCACCTTCTACTAGTTTCAAGCTAGTAGCATGACCTAAATGCTTCTTTCTCCATGAGGCCCTAGTAAATTAATTACATAGCCCTGTCAGAGCTAAATTATAGACTTAAACCCTGTGGGCCTCACATGGCACACCCCTCCCAACTAGGCTTTCAAGATGCAGCCTCCCCCATTATAGAAGAACTCCTACACTTCCATGACCATGCAATTATAATCGTCTTCTTAATCAGCGCACTAGTACTATACGTTATTTCCCTAATAATATCAACAAAACTCACCCACACCAACACCATAGACGCCCAAGAAGTAGAAATAATTTGAACTGTTTTACCAGCAATTATCCTTATTTTAATTGCCCTACCATCACTTCGAATTCTTTACCTCATAGACGAAATTAATAACCCACACCTAACCATTAAAGCACTCGGCCACCAATGGTACTGAAGCTACGAATATACAGACTATGAAGACCTAATATTTGACTCCTATATAACACCCACACAAGAGCTTAACCCCGGATCATTTCGACTACTAGAGGTTGACCACCACATAGTTATTCCAATAGAGTCCCCAATTCGGGTATTAATCTCAGCAGAAGATGTTCTTCACTCATGGGCTGTTCCGGCCTTGGGCATTAAAACAGATGCAATCCCCGGACGACTAAACCAAACAACCTTCATTACATCACACCCCGGCCTATTTTACGGACAGTGCTCGGAAATTTGCGGGTCTAATCATAGCTTTATACCAATTGTGGTAGAAGCCGTACCACTCGAACACTTCGAAAACTGGTCAACCCTTATACTAACAGCCTCATTAAGAAGCTTTTATAGCACTAGCCTTTTAAGCTAGAGATGGAGACTAATGCTCCCTTAATGAAATGCCACAACTAAACCCCGCCCCTTGACTTTTTATCTTTTTATTGTCCTGAGTAGTATTACTCCTAATCTTTAAAACAAAAGTTACACTTTTATCCCCCATAAACAACCCATCAATACCCGCCCCCCTAATACACCAAACAGCCCCTTGAAACTGACCGTGAGCCTAAACTTCTTTGATCAATTCTTAAGCCCACAAATCCTAGGCATCCCCTTAATTTTAATGGCCTTAATCCTTCCTTCACTTATTGTTTTCATGACAACTAGCCGATTTACCCCAAATCGCACAGTAATAATCCAAACATGAGCCGTACTTATAGCCACAAAACAGCTTTTACTACCATTAAATAAACCTGGACATAAGTGGGCTACAATCTTATTATCCTTAATACTTTTCCTGCTCTCCCTAAATTTACTGGGCCTACTACCATACACATTTACACCAACCACACAATTATCAATAAACATAGGAATGGCTGTCCCACTATGGTTAACAACAGTTCTAGTTGGCTTACGAAACCAACCAACTATATCACTAGGACACCTCCTGCCAGAGGGCACCCCAACTCCTTTAGTGCCTGTCTTAATTATTATTGAAACAATCAGCCTATTTATTCGTCCATTAGCCCTGGGTGTTCGACTAACTGCAAACTTAACTGCAGGTCATTTGCTTATCCAACTAATCTCAACCGCCGTATTCGTACTATTACCAACTATAACCGCCACCGCCTCTGTTACGCTGGTAGTCCTACTACTGTTAACCGGACTAGAGGTGGCAGTGGCAATAATTCAAGCCTACGTATTTATCCTACTACTGAGCCTATATTTACAAGAAAACGTATAATGACCCACCAAGCACACGCCTTCCACATAGTAGACCCAAGCCCTTGGCCCCTTACAGGGGCCATCGCAGCTTTACTAATAACCTCTGGCTTAGCCATATGATTTCACTTTAACAGCTCATTATTAATAAACATTGGACTCCTAGTACTTTTACTAACAATGTACCAATGGTGACGGGACATCACCCGAGAAGGGACATACCAAGGGCACCATACAACACTAGTACAAAAGGGCCTTCGATATGGCATAATTCTATTTATTACATCAGAAGTGCTCTTCTTTGCAGGGTTCTTCTGGGCTTTCTACCACTCAAGCCTAGCTCCCACCCCTGAACTTGGCGGCTACTGACCACCAAGCGGGATTAACCCATTAAACCCATTTGAAGTGCCCTTATTAAACACAGCAGTATTGCTTGCCTCTGGGGTAACCGTAACATGAGCCCACCATTCAATTATAGAAGGTACACGGAAAGAGGCAGTCCAAGCCCTATTTCTAACGGTTGTTCTAGGCCTATACTTTACCGCCTTACAAGCAATAGAATATCTCGAAGCCCCTTTCACAATTTCTGACAGTGTATATGGGGCCACCTTTTTCGTAGCAACCGGATTTCACGGCTTACATGTCATCATCGGCTCTAGCTTTCTAGTCGTATGCCTACTACGACAAACCCTTTATCACTTCACCATAGACCACCACTTTGGCTTTGAAGCCGCTGCTTGATATTGACACTTTGTAGATGTCGTATGACTATTCCTTTATGTCTCGATCTACTGATGAGGATCATATTCTTCTAGTATAAACAGTACAAGTGACTTCCAATCACTAAGACTCAAACAGCCCTGAGGAAGAGTAAATGGTAATAACAATAATACTACTTGTTGTCCTAATAATCACAACCTTATTAATTACTATCAGTTTCTGGCTACCCCAAACCACCCCAGATACAGAAAAACTCTCACCATATGAGTGCGGGTTTGACCCCATAGGAACTGCCCGCCTCCCATTCTCCCTACGATTTTTCCTAGTCGCAATCCTGTTCCTACTATTCGACCTAGAAATTGCCCTCTTATTACCCGTCCCTTGAGCAATAAACCAACAAGACCCAACCCTTACAACCACATGAACCTCTACTATTATTCTTCTCCTAACTATTGGCCTAATCTACGAATGGATAGAAGGGGGACTAGAGTGGGCAGAATCAACAGCTAGTATAAACAAAACAATTAATTTCGGCTTAATAATTCCAGGTTTAACCCTGGGCTGTTTTATGACTACAACATACTTTTTATTTACCACAGCCTTCCTATTAGGAATTACCGGCTTTTCAGCGCATCGCACGCATCTTGTGTCTGCCTTACTATGCATCGAAGCCATGATACTAGCCTTATTCTTAGCCATAACAACCCTCTCAACAAACATTCACCTGCCCGCTACAGCCATGATGCCCGTAATCCTTCTTGCATTTTCAGCCTGTGAAGCCGGCACCGGCCTCGCCTTACTGGTAGCAACTGCCCGAACCCACGGTTCAGACCACCTACAGAGCCTTAATCTCCTTCAATGCTAAAAATTCTTATTCCTACAATCTTACTCATTCCAACAACACTAATAGTCAAACCAAAGAACCTGGTCTTCTCACTTACTATTAGCTCAATGTTACTTGCTACAATAAGCCTAATTTGACTAAAACAGCCCTTAAACCTTAACCTATCACACACATCAAACTATTTAAATATTGACATAACCTCTGCCCCACTAATAGTGCTATCATGCTGACTTCTACCATTAATAATTATTGCTAGCCAAAATCACCTACAACTAGAACCTGTCAACCGCAAGCGCGGCTTCCTAATTACACTTATAGTACTGCACACAGCCTTATTATTAACCTTTTCTGCAACCGACCTCGTGTTATTCTTCATCCTGTTCGAAACTACACTAATTCCAACCCTTATCATTATCACACGATGGGGAAACCAAGCAGAACGGCTCTCTGCTGGGGTTTACTTTTTATTTTACACACTAGCGGGGTCTTTACCCTTATTAGTTGCCCTTCTATTTATTAACACAAAATACCTCAATATGTCAACCCTAATAATTGGCCTTACACAACCATGTACTGTATTAACTTGAACAAACAACCTGCTCTGGCTAGCATGCTTACTAGCATTTATAGTAAAAATGCCTTTATATGGCCTACACCTTTGACTACCCAAGGCACACGTAGAAGCCCCCATCGCCGGCTCTATAGTCCTAGCAGCAGTCCTACTAAAGCTTGGAGGATACGGGATTATCCGAATTACCCCCATCCTAAACCCACTAACTATAAACCTATACTACCCCTTTATTATTTTAGCAATATGAGGAATTATTATAACCAGCTCCGTTTGTCTTCGACAAACAGACTTAAAATCACTAATTGCCTACTCGTCCGTAAGTCATATGGGGCTGGTAATTGCGGCCTCCTTAATCCAAACACACTGAAGCCTTACTGGGGCAGTTATGCTAATAGTCGCTCATGGACTAACTTCATCTATACTATTTTGCCTAGCAAATACAAACTATGAACGAACACATAGCCGAACACTACTGCTAGCACGAGGCCTACAGCTAATTCTTCCCTTAATAACAGCCTGGTGACTGTTGGCAAACCTAATAAATATAGCACTCCCACCAACAATTAACCTGGCCGGGGAACTATTGATCATAACATCAACTTTTAACTGATCAAACATAACAATCGTTATAACAGGGGTAGGCACACTGCTAACAGCAACCTATTCTTTACACGTGTTCCTAATAACACAACGAGGTAAATTACCCACACACTTAACTCAAACAGAACCAACTCACACACGAGAACACTTATTAATAGCCCTACACACCCTACCAATACTACTATTATTACTAAAACCTCAGTTAATCATGGGGCCCTTTTCCTGTCAACATAGTTTAACAAAACATTAGGTTGTGGACCTAAAAATAGGGGTGAAACCCCCCTTGCAGACCGAAGAGTGTTTGTACATAAAGAACTGCTAATTCCTTACCCTGGGGTTAAACTCCCCAGACCCTTCATTCTTAAAGGATCACAGTTCAATCCATTAGTCTTAGGAACTAAAGTTCTTGGTGCAACTCCAAGTAAGAGTATATGCACAATCTACCACACACTATAGTCCTTACTACCTTTATTGTTCTACTTGTCCCAATTATCTTAACAATAACCCCCACCCCCTTAAAACATAAATGAAGTATAACACAAGCAAAAACCGCCGTACAAATAGCCTTCTTCACAAGCACCGTGCCACTAATTACATTCATCAATTGTGGCACAGAAACAGTAATTACTAACTTCCACTGAACAAACATTACAAACCTCAACATTAACATTAGTTTTATACTAGACGCATATGCAACAACATTTATACCTATCGCCCTCTTTGTGACATGGTCAATCCTAGAGTTTGCCTCCTGATATATAGCATCAGACCCCTACATCAACCGATTTTTTAAGTATCTCCTTCTATTTTTACTAGCAATACTAACCCTTGTTACAGCAAATAATATGTTTCAATTATTTCTTGGCTGAGAAGGGGTGGGCATCATATCTTTCCTACTAATCGGCTGGTGGTACTCCCGATCAGACGCAAACTCTTCTGCCCTGCAGGCTGTTATTTACAACCGAGTCGGCGACATCGGATTAATTCTATCAATAGCATGACTCGCCACAACCCTGTCTTCCTGGGAAATACAACAACTATTTTTTCACCAAGATAGCATAACACTTTTACCCCTTCTCGGACTAATTTTAGCAGCAACAGGGAAGTCCGCCCAATTTGGATTACACCCCTGACTCCCTGCTGCTATAGAAGGCCCAACACCAGTCTCTGCCCTACTGCACTCTAGCACAATGGTTGTAGCCGGGATCTTTCTGCTAATTCGACTTCACCCCTTACTTGAAACAAGCCCTGTGGCCCTGTCACTCTGCCTTTGCCTTGGGGCAATAACCACCCTATTCACCGCCATCTGCGCTTTAACTCAAAACGACATTAAAAAGATCATTGCTTTCTCAACCTCGAGCCAACTGGGCCTAATAATAGTTACAATCGGCCTTAACCAACCATATTTAGCGTTCTTTCATATTTCAACCCATGCCTTCTTTAAGGCAATGCTCTTCCTTTGCTCTGGGTCCATTATTCACAACCTCTCTGACGAACAGGACATTCGAAAAATGGGCGGAATTCAAAAAACACTACCAATCACCACAGCCTGTTTCTCAATCGGAAGCCTGGCCCTAATTGGTTCCCCCTTTTTAGCTGGGTTTTTCTCAAAAGACACAATCATTGAGACAATAAACACCTCCTACCTAAACGCCTGAGCCCTTTCAATTACACTAGTAGCAACAGCCTTAACTGCCATATATAGCCTCCGATTAATTTTCTATGTACAAGCCAATAACTCACGAACTAACCCAATAATACTAATATCAGAAAACAATAAAACCCTCACAAACCCCCTCGTTCGACTAGCACTAGGAAGTATTACCGCGGGCCTTCTAATAACTTCAGCCATAATCCCAATAAAAACACCATTAATAACAATATCAACAACCACAAAACTTTCAGCATTTATCGTAACAATCTTAGGCCTTCTATATGCCTTAGAACTTGCTACTCAAACAACAACATTTTTACTACAAAAACCCACAGATTTTAACAAATTCTCAAATCAACTAGGGTTTTTCAACTCAGTTATACACCGCTTGCAACCAAACACATCACTGGGACAGGGCCAAAACCTAGCCACCCATCTAAATGAGCTTATCTGATATGAAAAATCAGGGCCAAAACTACTATCAACCACAAACCTACTAATAATTCACAATACTTCCTCCGCTAATAAAGGGCTAATTAAAGCATATTTAATAGTATTCCTCTTATTCACCCTATCTTTCATCATACTTTTAACCACCACCTAACAACTCGAAGACCACCACGTATAACACCCCGCGATAGCTCCAACGCAACAAACAATGCCAACAATAACCCCCAACCAGAAAACAACAAACAGGCACCCCCCCAAGAATATAGTAAAGAAACACCACTAAAATCTGCCCGAATTAGAGACAACCCAGTAGAATCAACACCCCCAATACCAACCCCACCATTAACCCACACACCCCAAAATACAAACAACAATATAACCAAAACCATGTACCCAATAACGTACAACCCAACAGACCAGCTCCCCCAAGTTTCGGGATAGGGGTCCGCCGCCAACGCCACAGAATATGCAAACACCACTAATATTCCCCCTAAATAAATTAAAAATAAGACCAAAGAAACAAACGAACTACCAAGCCAAACCAATACCCCACATCCTACGGCTGAAGCAACCACCAAACCAGCTGCCCCAAAAAGGGGGGACGGATTAGATGCTACAGCAATTAAACCCGCTAGTAAACAAAAAGACAGTAAAAAAACAAAGTATACCATCGTTTTTACTTGGACTTAAACCAAGACCTGTAATACGAAAAACCACTGTTGTATTCAACTACAAAAACTAATGACACACAACCTACGAAAAACCCACCCGATCCTTAAAATCATTAATAACTCATTCATTGACCTTCCTTCTCCATCTAACATCTCAGCCTGGTGAAACTTTGGGTCACTTTTAGGTCTTTGCCTAATTGTTCAAGTACTTACAGGACTATTTCTAGCCATACACTACACAGCAGACATCTCTTCCGCCTTCTCGTCTATTGCTCACATCTGTCGTGACGTACAATATGGCTGACTTATTCGTAACCTTCATGCAAACGGCGCCTCTATATTTTTTATTTGCCTTTACCTTCACATCGGACGAGGTTTATACTACGGCTCCTATATATTTAAAGAGACATGAAACATTGGTGTAATCCTACTATTACTTGTAATAGCTACTGCCTTTGTAGGCTATGTTCTCCCATGAGGACAAATATCGTTCTGAGGAGCAACCGTTATTACAAACCTACTATCTGCTGTCCCATATATTGGGGTCAACCTAGTAGAATGAATCTGAGGGGGGTTCTCTGTAGATAACGCAACACTAACCCGATTTTTTACCTTTCACTTCCTACTCCCATTTATTATTATAGGCGCCTCCATACTTCACCTTCTATTTCTTCATGAAACAGGGTCAAACAACCCAACCGGACTAACCTCAAACACAGACAAAGTCCCATTTCACCCGTACTACTCGTATAAAGACCTCCTTGGGGCCACACTATTTATTCTCCTCCTACTAATTCTTGCCCTAATAGCCCCAAACCTATTAGGAGACCCAGAAAACTTTACCCCAGCAAACCCTTTAGTTACCCCACCTCACATCCAACCAGAGTGGTATTTCTTATTCGCATACGCTATTCTACGGTCTATTCCAAACAAACTTGGGGGGGTATTAGCACTTCTATTCTCTATCCTAATTCTTATAATTATCCCCCTTCTTCATACTTCAAAACAACGAGGCAGTGCCTTCCGACCACCATCACAAGCCCTATTCTGAGCTTTAATCTCTAACATTATTATTTTAACATGAATTGGGGGGCAACCTGTAGAACACCCGTTTATTATCATTGGCCAAATTGCCTCCACCACATACTTTATTAATTTTCTTGTCCTTATGCCAGTAACAGCAAAACTAGAAAACTCACTAATAAAATGGTAGTCCCCTTTAGCCTTAGTAGCTTATATAAAGCCCTGGTCTTGTAAGCCAAAGACGGAGCCTCATCGCCCCCTAAGACATCAAAAGAAAGGAATTAAACCCTTATCACTAATCCCCAAAACTAGTATTTTAACTAAACTATCTTCTGTACCTTCATCCCTTATCCCCCTGCCGCTACAAGCGGCTTTTTGGCCTAAATTACTTATCCCTTATCCCCCTGCCGCTACAAGCGGCTTTTTGGCCTAAATTACTTATCCCTTATCCCCCTGCCGCTACAAGCGGCTTTTTGGCCTAAGTCCAACTTTTACTTACTACGCCATTACAGACGACCATGACGACCTAGCCAACTACAACTAACCCCCATATCGCCTACTTCAGCTATGTGCGGCCCTCCGGGCCGCATCTTTAATCCCCCTTCCCCCTATGCTCTAATACACACTATGTATAATCAGGCATTCATCTATTTTCCCCTAGCATATCATGGAAGACACTTATCCCTTATACCACATAGCACATACTATGTATAATCAGACATTCATCTATTTTCCTCTAGCATATCATACAATACACAAAACTAAAAATTTTACATAATACATCCTACTATTGGTCTTACATGATACACACCTGTATCATAGGATATTACTCTGACTCAACACACGCATATCATAAATACAAGCTATTCTTAATCTTTCATGATACACACCTGAGAAATCTCCAGTCCAATGCTGCTCTCTTGCTTAACCTTTATCTATTACTTATCTGACCACTCCGAGAAACCAGCAATCCCCTAATGAAGTCCACTCCCGTTACTAGCGTCAGGAGCACGAAGTTAACGTAACTATTCTCACTTTTTCCAAGGCCTCTGGTTCCTTTTTCAGGGACGGCAGTCGGCTACAAGGCATTTATCACTTTTTCCAAGGCCTCTGGTCGTGTATGTAATACACTTTGCCGAATAACCATAGCTACCCTCCAACAAATTCCATCTGGTATTTTTTTTTATTTTTTGGGGGGGGTGGATCTCAGAGCCTCCCGCTGAAGTTGTCGCCTGTCAGTTCCGTTCCGATCTGGACCTACGGTGCAGTGACAAACGAACCCCAAACGGAGCGGTAAATTCTTTTAATGCTTGTGGGACATAAAATTTTTTAACAAACAAACAAACAAATTGATGAACAGTCGAATAACTGCTCACAAATCGACAAATAAGCTACTAAAAAAAATATTTAAAAAAAATTAAAAATATTTAACAAATATTAAACAAATATTAAACAAATATTAAACTAAACTAAACAAACAAAGCACGCATAACACATAGCCGCGCACGTAACACGTTAATACGTATGTGTAATACGTTGACGCACTGCGAATGCGCACACACGTACACGTATACGTACACGTATATACACGTAACACGCAATACGTAACGCACTGCGAATGCGCACACACGTACACGTATACGTACACGTAACACGCAATACGTAACGCACTGCGAATGCGCACACACGCACACGTATACGCACACGTAACACGTAACACGTAACGCACACACGCACACGCACGCGTATACACGCACGTAACACGTAACACACAGTGCGTAACGCATAGCTAACACGCACAAATAAGTTAAAATTAAATAATATATAAATTTTATGGCAAACCCCCCTACCCCCCGTTAACCAGTAATCGTTCATTTAGCAAGTTTTTCTCTCGCCAAACCCCTAAAACGAGACTCGACTAAACTAAAAACTACTGGAAGTCCACGACCGTTCACGCACTCTACAGATAGTAAGTGCAGTCGTAGTAAGCATATATATAACATATTTTTAATGGTTTATATTTATATTTTATATATATTATATTAAATATTTTAAATATTTTTAATATATTTTAATATATTTTTAATATTTTTTTATATTTTTTGTATTATATACATGATTTTTTATATAAAATCACATTAAAACCTCCAAAAAATCCAATGTAACTTT